GATTAATTTAGTATTAATATTTTAACCCGAAATCATGTGATCTAATTATGAATAGAGTGCGAGAGATTAATATTTCTTAAAGGCTTGAACCAGTATCTGTAGCAAAAGATTTGGATAATTTGTGATTAGGAGTGATAGGCTTATCGAACATGACTACAGCTGGTTTTCGACGAAATATATATGAGTATAGCATTAAATGTTTAATTATTCATGTAAAGTGACTAGTGCAATTGCGGGTTGTATCAGGCAATACTGCATGTATTATATCTTAGAAAGGAGTAATGGTAAGACGTAGTTACAATAGACTAATTCTTTTCTATCTAAAATTGAGGAAGAAAAAGTTTAATAAATCTTATGTTTAGTTTAATAGTCAAACTATAGGTGAGAAGGTCTATAGTTTAAAGAGTAACATCTCAGTTTACGAATTAAAGGTTTAAAAAGTTATTAAGTGACCAAGGTGCGGGTTTTTTCTTATACAAGCAGTTGGTGTTCTTGATAGCAGAAATCCGTTAATAAATGCCCACAAGCTTATTTCTAGATTTGGTTTTAACACATCGAAAATTTATAGAAGCTAAATAATTTCTAAAATTGTAAAGATTTAATTTTATTTAAATTGGTAGTTGAAGAGCTAATTTAACGGTGACACTAGCTTAAGAAAGTTCGTTTAGTTATTTAGTAACAATATGCTAACATGAGTAACGTAAATGATATTGATAAAATTGTCATCGCTGAAAGACTTAGGATTAGGATATAAGGGAATCCCTTATTTTAAAATTCGGTAATTAAATCAAAAATGTATATATAGTAGATGATATTGAGGTCTTACGTTAATTATAGTAAAATAGTTCTAATTACTTGGGAAAGCTGACATTATGCAAGTTTAGGTTAGAGCATAATTAGGTTTTGCATGTACAAGAAAACGTTACATAAACCGTACTGTAATCCAACACGGGTAGTCTGGAAGAATATTCTAAAGCGAGTAAAGTCAAGAATGTTTAAGGAACTCTGCAAAATCACTCTGCAACTTAGGAAGAAGGAGTAATTATTTATTAAAATAAGGTAAGTAATTGGCACGAAGTGGGAGCAGCGACTGTTTAATAAAAACACAAAACTCTGCAAAGTTTATAAAATGAAGAATAGGGTTTGATACCTGCCCGGCTCTGCTCTGCGAAAAGGAGATGTTTAAAAAGCATTGAATATAACCATCAGAAAACGGCGGCTGTAACTCTGACGGTCCTAAGGTAGCGTAATCCGTTGTCAGGTAAGTTCTGACTAGTATGAAAGGTATAACGCCTGCTCTACTGTCTTAAACATTTTTTTAGTGAAATTGAATTTTTTGTGAAGATGCAAAATAAATAAAACTTAGACGGAAAGACCCCGTACACCTTTACTATAATTTTTTATTGTTATTAAAGTTATACTATAAGAGAATAGGTAGGAATTATTTAATGGAATTGGAATACTACCTTGTATATATTTTAAAACTAATATCAGGAAAATTTTTTACTTATTAAATATGAATTATTGGTAGTTTGACTGGGGCGGTCATCTTCTAAAAAGTAACGAGGGTGAACAAAAATTAGTTTAATTTTCATTTCAAGTTTGTTAGTTATTAACTGAATTAAAGGCATAAGCTAATTTGACTATATAATTGACAAATTATATCGGGATATTGCTATTTTTATAGATAAATATCAGTCTTAAAGACCTGGTACTTTTGTGTGGAAAGAGTATCAATCAACGGATAAAAGGTACGTTGGGGATAACAGGTTTATTTTGCGAAAAAGTTCTTATTGGACGCAAAGATTGACACCTCGATGTCGGTTCGTCGCATCCTTCAGCTGGACATGGTTGAAAGGGTTTTGCTGTTCGCAAATTAAAAGCGGTACGTGAACTGGGTTTAAAACGTTGTGAAACAGTTTAGTCCCTATCTGGTTTTAGCCAAATAAAAAAGATTTTGAACTAAGTACGAGAGGAACCAGAAACATTAATCTCTACTCATGCAGTTGTTTTACTAGAAGCATCGCTGTTTTGGGCACATTGGAGTTGAGTAATATTGAAAGCATATTAAGTATGAAACAACCCTTTTTTTATTTACATAAATTAAAGAACGATAATTCTTTACTCATTAAATGAACATAACTGGCCGTAAGGTTACCTGTGTTATTAAATTAATTAAATTTATTTATTTAGTTAGAAATAGGGAATCTTGTTTTTATTTTAAATAGACGTAACGGTTGTGGTACAGTAAGTACCATAACCCTGTGTTATTAAACGCAGCAAAATTAATCGGGGCAGGATTAGCGACTATTTCTATTGCCGGAACTGGAGTAGGAATTGGAATCATTTTTTCAGCCTTAATTTCAGCCTATTCAAGAACTCCTGAACATCAAAAGCAATTATTTACATATGCTATTTTAGGATTCGCTTTATCAGAAGCAATTGCATTATTTGGGTTAATGTTAAGCTTTTTAATTTTATTTAGCTAACATCTCTTGTTAGAATTAGGAACTTATAGTAGTTTGTCATTTAAGACAATAGTGTAATCCTATGAGAAAGGTAGAGAGCGTGACTGATTGGATAAAGTACCTGTTTGCTAAACAGAGGTCTACGTAACCGTAGAGTGGGTTCGATTCCCATCGCTTTCAAGATGACACGTGTGAATATGTTAAAATGGTGTGATCGCTGACTTTTTGCTACAAATCATAAAGATATTGGGGTGCTATATTTTGGCTTTGGCCTTTTATCAGGAGTTATCGGAACGGTTTTATCAGTAATTATTCGATGTGAGTTGTCTATGCCTGGCAGTCCAGTCTTACATGGTAATTACCAATTATTTAATGTTTTAGTAACAGCACATGCTTTTGTTATGATTTTTTTTATGGTCATGCCTATTTTAATTGGAGGTTTTGGAAATTGATTTGTACCATTATTAATTGGGGCACCAGATATGGCGTTTCCACGATTAAATAATTTAAGTTTTTGATTTTTACCTCCTGCATTAATTTTATTATTAACATCAAGTTATTTTGATCCAGGAGTAGGTACCGGTTGAACAGTTTATCCACCATTATCTGGTGCAATCGCACATGCAGGACCTTCTGTAGATTTTGCAATTTTTAGTTTACATATTGCAGGAGCATCATCTATTATGGGTGCTATTAATTTTATTACAACCATTGTTAATATGCGGCATCCAGGATGCGAATGAAATGGTTTAAATTTATTTGTTTGGTCTGTATTTATTACTGCAATTTTATTATTATTATCACTACCAGTTTTAGCAGGAGCAATTACTATGTTATTAACAGATCGAAATTTAAATACAGTGTTTTTTGAGGCTACAGGGGGTGGAGATCCTGTTTTATATCAACATTTATTTTGGTTTTTTGGACATCCAGAAGTTTATATTTTAATTTTACCAGGGTTTGGAATTATTAGTAATATTGTTACGTTATGATCAAGAAAACGAGAAGTTTTTGGATATTTAGGTATGGTTTATGCAATGGTTTCAATCGGATTATTAGGATTTGTAGTTTGAGCCCATCATATGTATACAGTGGGATTAGATGTAGATACTCGTGCATATTTTACTGCAGCAACTATGATTATTGCAGTACCTACAGGTATTAAAGTTTTTAGTTGAATTGCTACTATGTGGGGGGGTCAAATTGTTTGAAGAACTCCATTATTATTTGCGTTAGGATTTATTTTTTTATTTACTGTTGGGGGATTAACAGGGATTGTTTTATCAAATGCTGGATTAGATATTGCATTTCATGATACATATTATGTTGTAGCGCATTTTCATTATGTTTTATCAATGGGTGCTGTTTTTGCTATTTTTGCTGGGTGATATCATTGGTTTCATGCAATGTTTGGCCATCATTATTGTGAAATTATGGGTAAGGTCCATTTTTGAACTTTTTTCATTGGAGTAAATATTACATTCTTTCCAATGCATTTTTTAGGATTAGCTGGAATGCCTAGACGTATTCCGGATTATCCTGCTGCTTTTGAAGATTGAAATTTTATTTCATCTTGCGGAGCTCTTTATACCTTTGCAAGTTTTATTCAATTTATTTATAATATTTATTTTGATTTAAATGGAGATAGTGATCCTACTTATTTAGAAGAAGAATACGACGCATTACGTGCTTGATCTCCAGAAGATCAAAAAATTTATGATACTTGAGTGGCAGATGATAAATTAACTAACCCTTTTCAATATATTTACAATAAAAATGGTTATTGTTTTAGTTTTATGGATTATAAGGAGGATGAATACGTCTACCCACATAATACATTACATAAAGTTCATGCAGTGGATTGACAATTCGGGTTCCAACCGGCTAATTCAACATCAATGGAATCAATTATTAGTTTTCATGATGATATGATGTTTTACTTAATTTTTATTACTTTATTTGTTTTATTTATGTTAGTAAGAACTGTACAAATTTTTGGTGAATGAAGTTTATATACGAATATAAAAGATCATAAAGAGTACTATGATAAATTAACGCATCATGTTGGTTTAGAAGTTGTTTGAACTTTAATTCCAACCTTATTATTATGTAATATTATGACAGCATCCTTTGCTTTATTATATTCTTTAGAAGAGATGCATGATCCACGTGTAACTGTTAAAATTATTGGGCACCAATGATATTGAACTTATGAAATGGGTCATTTATTTCATAATCAAGAAACGGGTAGAACACATAGCACTTATCAAGAGTATGATAGTTATATGCGACAAGAAGAAGATTTACAACCTGGAGATTTAAGATTATTAGAAGTTGATCGAGTGTTAGCTTTACCAACTGGTACACAAATTCGATTAAACTTTACAGGAGCTGATGTAATTCATTCTTGGGCAGTACCATCATTTGGAATTAAAACCGATTGTATTCCAGGACGTTTAAACCAAACTCCATTATTTATTACTCGTAATATTACAGCATATGGCCAATGTAGTGAATTATGTGGAATTAATCATGGATTTATGCCAATTGCTGTTGTTTCTAACAGATAATTTAGTAGCTGATGTTAGCTTTCGGTAAATGACAGAGCCTGTGTATAATTCAAATTATGTTTTTAGGGACTTAGCTAAACATTTTAGTACTCTTCATTATTATCGTGTTGGTGGTAAATATTTGTTACGTGCACAAGAGCAGCATTTAATAGGCGCTGATTTTAGTTTACGTGTAACAAAACAAAATTTGGGATCAACAATATTAGCATTAAAATATGATTGATATAAACAATTTCATTTATGTATGGATATTATTGCTTACGATCAGCCAGGAAAAGTATACCGTTTTACGGTTATTTATTATTTATTAACATTAGTATTTAACAGTCGAATTACAGTTATTACACAAACAAGTGAATTAAAAGCTCTAGAAACTATGGTTATGGTATATAGTAGTACAAATTGAAGTGAACGTGAAGTTTGAGATATGTATGGTATTATGTTTTTATATCATCCAGATTTGCGTAGAATTTTAACAGATTATGGATTTTCAGGATTTCCTTTACGTAAGGATTTTCCATTAACTGGCTTTAAAGAAGTTATTTATTCTGATTATAATAAGAATACTGAATATAGAGATGTTGAATTATCTCAAGAATTTAGAAAAACAGATTATCATAAAGCATGAAAACCTGTAAAATTTTGGCAAGTCCCAGGGGCATAAGTAGGCATTAAAGTTAGAATATGGAATCAAAAACATTTTATGTCTATATTACGTTTACAGCAGATAATATTTTTGTTAATTGCTATCGTGAAGTTGAAGAGGGGACTAAGGATCCTGTAGGTTTTAAGCAATTAAGCAGTGGTAAATTATTAACTGGTAGAACAAAACGTACTTGAGAAAGTGTAACTGTTATGGCTGATAAAATTGCAAATTGGGTAAAAAGTTTACATCAAGAGGCTGTAATTATTGTGTTTAAAAATTTTGGTTTAAGTTTTAAACGTAAAGGACAAACAGAAGCAGGTATTGAAGCTAAAAGAGATGCGTTTATTGAAGCCTTTACAAAAATGAATGTAACAATTAGTACATTAATTGATACTAGTGCTATTCCATTTAATGGTTGTAAAACTCAAAAAGTTCGAAGAAAAAAGAAAAAACATATGATTAAACACCCACCTGCAATTTCTACATAAGTGACTACTAATAAAGGTATTAGTCCTGCAGAATTTCGTTTGCATAGTAGAAAATTTAAAGTTGATTTTACGCCAAGTAATTATTTTGAAAAATTTCGTTTTGAAATTATTATCCAGAAATTAGTTTTTTGATTTTGACGCCGTTATGGTATCTATTTTTATATTCAGAAATTTAAATTTTTAGATAAAAAAATTTTATTTCATGTGTATTTTTATAAAACATTTTTATATCCACGTTTCCTTTATTTTATGTCAAAAACACGGCTGTATAGAGGAGGATTATCTTCTCCATATGGGTCTAGACAATTTAAATTTATTGGTGTTAATTTCTATAATAGAGGATTTTTTGAAGCATTAGATAAATTAAAATATAAAAAACCTTCTCTTGTTTATAAACATCAATCTATCAAACCACGTATTCATAATTCTATGAAGTGAAGATATAAAAAATTTAAAAATCCACAGAATTCTTTTTTACAACCTTCTCGGGCTATTGCTTTTTCAAAGCATTTTTTTACTTATTTTTTTTTACATTTTTTTCAGTGCCAGTCTCTTATTTTATCTAAATCTTTATATAAAGCAGCAATGTCTAATCCACATTTTAAAACAGAACATCAAGTTTTATTATTTCGAACTAAATATTTAAAACGATATCCATGGGCTTTTGATTTTTTATTTTTATTAAATTATTCCTTAACGTTTGGTAATCCAGGATTTGTTTTACCTTTTTATTTAGCACAAGTTACTCGTAAATACCGTCAGTTTAAGTATGCAGCAATGCTTTTTAATACTTTACGTAAATTTTATTTTTATAAACGTAATATCCGTGCAATTAAAATTTTAGTAAATGGGACTTATAATAGACATGGTAGAACCCACTTTAAAATTTTACGAATTGGAGATTTAGCACTTGCTGATCGAAATGCTTGTATTATGTATGACGCTATTCAATGATTATCTCCTTATGGTGCAGTTTCATTAAAATTGTGGATTTATTATGCCGATTATTTCACAGTCAGATAAAAATTAAAATATTTATGGATCATATATATAGGGATTGTTAGAATCCGGATTATGAATATGTTTAGACCTTTCGTATTAAATTTTGGCCCGCAACATCCAGCAGCACATGGTGTTTTGCGATTGATTGTAAAGTTACAGGGAGAGTGAGTTAAACAAGCAGATCCCCATATTGGATTATTACATCGAGGGACTGAAAAATTAATTGAGTTTAAAACGTATTTACAAGCTTTACCTTATTTTGATAGATTAGATTATGTTTCAGTAATGTCAAATGAGTTAGCTTTTTGTCTAGTAATTGAAAAAATGTTAAAAGTTAAAGTCCCTGTACGGGCACAGTATATTAGAGTTTTGTTTATGGAAATTACACGCCTTTTAAATCATTTAATGGCTATTACTACTCATGCTATGGATGTAGGTGCATTAACTCCTTTTTTATGAGCTTTTGAAGAACGTGAAAAATTAATGGAATTTTATGAGAGGGTTTCAGGAGCACGTATGCATGCAAATTATATTAGACCTGGAGGTGTAGCTATTGATTTGCCATTTGGGTTATTAAAAGATATTGCAACTTTTTGTCAACAATTTGGGGATCGTATTAATGAAATTGAGGAATTATTAACTGGAAATCGTATTTGAAAGCAACGATTAGTTAATATTGGATTAGTAACTTACCAACAAGCTTGTGATTGAGGCTTTTCAGGAGTTTTATTACGTGGAACTGGAATGACTTGGGATTTACGAAAATCGCAACCTTATGAATTATATAGTGAGCTAGACTTTGCTATTCCTATTGGAGTAAATTCTGATTGTTTTGATAGATATGTTTTACGCGTAGAAGAGATGCGTCAAAGTTTAAAAATTATTGTACAGTGTATTCATAAAATTCCTGAAGGATTAGTTAAGGCTGATGATAATAAAGTAGTTCCACCTTCTCGTAGCGAATTAAAACAATCAATGGAAAGTCTAATTCATCATTTTAAATTATATACGGAAGGTTTTAGTATTAAACCTTCTATTTGTTATTCAGCAGTCGAAGCACCAAAAGGAGAATTTGGAGTTTTTATTGTTTCTGATGGTTTAAATAAACCTTATAGATGTAAAATTAGAGCTCCTGGATTTTTTCATTTACAAGGGGTTGATTTTATGGCACGAGATCATTTATTAACAGATTTAGTAGCAATTATTGGAACTCAAGATATTGTATTTGGAGAAGTGGATAGATAAAAAAGAATGTTGATGGAAGTAGGATTAGTATTAACTACAATCGACGGAGTCGCCCGCGTCATCTCTCTGGACCACAGTTTCATCGGAGAATTGTTAATCCTAAATAGTGTGAAAGCACTAACTCTAAATTTAGAGAATTCATTAACAGGCTTATCAATTTTAGGAAATGATAGAAACGTGGTTCAGGGAGAGGTGGCGGAAAGAACGTTTGCAGAATTACTAATCGAGGTAGGCTTTTTTTTAATTGGTCGTATTATTGATCCCGCAGCCAATTATTTAGATGAATAAAGCTCTGTTAGATAAAGGAGAATGTTAAATAACACTAATACTGTAAAAATTAATTATCAACAACATCCGTTTCATCTAGTTAAACCAAGTCCTTGACCAATTTTAACTGCATTTTCAGTTTGTATGTGTTTACTATATACTGTTTTATGGCTACATGAGTATGATATGCAGACTTGCAAATTTTTAAAATTTTTAGCTTATGGATTTAGTTTTTTTCTATTTTCATTTAGTAGTTGATTATGAGATATTGTTATTGAAGCAACTTTTGAAGGCCGTCACACATTTGCAGTGCAACGTGGGTTACGTTTAGGTTTTATTTTATTTATTGTTTCCGAATTTATGTTTTTTTTTGGTTTTTTTTGAGCTTTTTTTCACTCAAGTGTTTCTCCAAGTATTTGAATTAATGCGATGTGACCACCTTTTGGATCTAAATACATTAATCCTAATGGTTTACCATTAGTAAATACTTGTCTTTTATTAATTTCTGGGATTACAGTTACTTATGCACATAAAGCAGTAGTATTAAAAGGACCCAATCTTAGTATTGGTATTGAAAATCCTAGACTTGAAGTTATTAAAGCTTTAGCTTTAACTATTAGTTTAGGTTTAATTTTTACATTAGTACAATTATACGAATATCAAGGGGCTTCATTTAGTATTAATTCTGGAATTTATGGTTCTATCTTTTATTTATTAACAGGTTTTCATGGTTTCCACGTGCTTGTAGGAACTATTTTTTTAATTATTTGTTTATTACGTCATATTGCATATCATTTTACTACAGACCATCATTTAGGTTTAGAAATGGCAATTTGATATTGACATTTTGTAGATGTAGTTTGAATTTTTTTATATATTTTTCTTTATATTTGAGGGGGTCCTGAAGATTATGATATGTATTTTACACTTATGTGTTAGCAACTGGATATGGGAGTATGGCAGAGTAGTTATTGCACCGGTCTTGAAAACCGAGGTCATAGGTTTCTATGCGAGGGTGCAAATCCCTCTACTCTCTTTAACAAAAGATGCACATTTTTTTATTTGGACCATTAGCGCAATTTGATTTATTTGAGAAAACGTCTACATGTATGTATAATGTGTTACGTATTATTACTGGTACGACGGAATTAGATGAAACTGCAGTATGGCTATTTATTATTATTGCTGGTTGACAAGTATATGAGTTTTATAATGAAACGGAAATAACAGAAAAGATAATTACATTTGATGAAGAAACTCTAGTAACGGATATAGTATCAAATGAGAATTTTAATTTTAGCGATCTAGTAACTACGTTATTTTCATTTATTTTTGCAGCTAATTTTTCTGGCTTAATTCCATATTCACAAACACTAACTAGCCAAATGGTAGTTGCATTAAGTCTATCTATGATTACAATGTTGACTATTTGAATGCATGCTTTTTATTCTAATAAAATTTTAATGTTAAATCACTTTTTACCTACAGGTTCACCATTAGTCATTACGCCATTTATTATTTTAATTGAATTAGTTTCTAATATTTCACGTATTATTAGTTTAGCAGTTAGATTATTTGCTAATATGACATCAGGACATGCCTTATTAAAAATTCTAGCCAGCTTTGGTTTAGGAGCCTTAAGTCTAGCTATAGGTTGAAAACTAGTTGTACTATTTCCAGTTATTATTATTTTTATTATTACTATTTTAGAGTTATTAATTGCTTTTTTACAAACTTATGTATTTGTGACCCTAACATTAATTTATGTGGGGGAACAAGAATAATACGTTAGTATTTGGCCCTAAATCGTATAAAAGTAATATATTAGGTTGCAANNCTTGGGATGTTGGTGCGATTCCAACTTTAGGGTTTTTAAGGTTTAGTAGCTTAATAGAAAAGCATTCGTTTGATAAGCGAAAGAGTGGGGGTGCAAGTCCCTCCTAAGCTAATAATGAACAATTTTGAAATTATTGCTGTATTAGAGCAGATTTTTTTTTATGTACTTTATGGGGTAAGCTTGTCGGGGATGACATTAATTCCTTTATTAGTTTCAATTGCCTTTTTTACTTTAGCAGAAAGAAAAATTATGGCTAGTATCCAACGGAGACGTGGACCAAATGTGGTCGGTATGTGGGGATTATTGCAACCTTTTGCAGATGGACTAAAAGCCTTTATTAAAGAATTAATTATTCCTTATCAATCAAATCGATTTTTATTTATTTTAGCACCATGTATTACTTTTGTTTTAAGTTTAATTAATTGGGCAATTTTACCTTTCAGTTATACTGAAGTAATTGCGGATTTAAATTATGGTTTATTATATATTTATGCATTATCTTCTTTAGCAGTATATGGGATTATTTTAGCCGGTTGAGTTTCTCAATCAAAATATCCCTTTTTAGGAGCTATTCGTTCTGCAGCTCAAATGATTTCTTACGAGGTTTCTATTGGGTTAATTTTTGTTATTATTGCTTTATGTGCGCATTCGTTGAATTTAATGGATATTGTGTATGCACAGGAAGTAAATGGATGATTTATTATTACTTTATTTCCAATGGCAGGGGTTTTTTTAGTCTCTATTATTGCAGAAACAAATCGTGCACCATTTGATTTACCAGAAGCAGAGGCAGAAATTGTGGCAGGGTATAATTTAGAATACTCATCAATTATTTTTGCTTTTTTTTTTTTAGGTGAATATGGTAATATTCTTTTAATGTCTGCTTTATTTAGTATTTTATTTTTGGGGGGATGGCTTCCAATAGTTTCAGGTTTAACGGTCATTAGTCCTGAATTATGATTACAAACAAAAACAGTATTAATTTGTTATATTTTTATTTTAGTGCGTGCAACATTACCCCGTTATAGATATGACCAATTAATGGACTTATGTTGGCAAGTTTTTTTACCCTTTAATCTATTATATTTACTTACTCTCATGTTTATTTTTTTATTATCTGTAAATTAAAACCTTAATATAAAAATGCCACAATTAAACGAAGCCCTAGTTGATACCATTATTGGTACGATTTTTTTTCAATACTTATGCGAGGATATGATGACTTTAGTAGATCTTAATGATGATGCGTTAATTGTTTATAATAATCTTGTTCAATTACAATAATAAGAGATAGCAGATGGATAAAACATTGCGGGAAGCATATTAGTTTTGAATTTATAAAAAGTAATCCTTTATGTTGCATCAAAAGAGGGTATTATAATTCTTGTAGCTAGATCTTAATTTATTTTTTATTATTTTAATAATGATTATTGAGCTAAAATATAATTAAAAAGAAAGTGTAAAATTAAGCGGGAATAAGGAGGAAAGATTCCGGAGTGGCCAAACGGGTTGGACTGTAAATCCAATGATTTTAATCTTCAAGGGTTCGAATCCCTTTCTTTCTATCTACCCGCTTAAATCGTACAATGGCTAGTATGTCAGACTGAAAATCTGAATATGGTGGTTCGATTCCACTTTTAGGCATTGAAATAGTTATAAAATTTAATACCTTTCGTAGTCTAATGGTAGAATGTCTGCTTTGGAAGCAGGCGGTATTGGTTCGAATCCAGTCGAGAGGAAAATAGTTATTAAAAATAAAAAACTGAATAGAAAAGGCTAGTGAAACTACTAAGGGAAGAAATAAAACCTAAGGGTACTGCCTTTAGAGGGGGTAAAATTGGTTGTTTCTTATATAAAAATAGTTAAAAAGTACTAATAAAAAAATTAAGAAATAGGAAATTTTAAGAATGGGTGTATTAGAAAGTATTATTAAATTGACCGGTAAAAATTTTTAGAGTAGAAAAAGAATATTATATTGTATAAAAGAGGTTTAAATACTGTTTAATTCTAAGTTTAATGTTAATAATAGTTAAAATTAAAAATTTAAAGATAGGAAGTTTAATTATTAAATAATTGCTCGTATTTTTTAGAGGGTAGATTAGAAGAAGATGTGTGGTTGAAAATTAGAATAAATCTGTATAATTGATAGAGTAATTAAGAAATCTTTATTTAATAAAAAGAATTAGGGTTAAAAATGTTAAAAAATATTGATGTTTTTGTGCAAAATGCTCGCATATTGTAATGTATTATAGGAGGGGATATAGTTACCTAACAGTATATATAAAAGGAGAGTAAAAAATGAGATCTGTAGAAGATTTTGAGAATAGGATAAAAAATAAAAAAAATAAATATGGATTTAGAGGGAGAATAAAAATAAATATTATTTTGGTCTAAATAGAAAAGAAAAGAAAGATAAAATTAACCTTCTAATCCAATAGTAAATAGGTAATATAAATAATTATAAATTTTAGTAAGTNAGAAAAAGGTTGATTATTGAAGTTTAAAATAGTTATTNAAAATAAAAAACTGAATAGAAAAGGCCAGTGAAACTACTAAGGGAAGAAATAAAACCTAAGGGTACTGNCTTTAGAGGGGGTAAAATTGGTTGTTTCTTATATAAAAATAGTTAAAAAGTACTAATAAAAAAATTAAGAAATAGGAAATTTTAAGAATGGGTGTATTAGAAAGTATTATTAAATTGACCGGTAAAAATTTTTAGAGTAGAAAAAGAATATTATATTGTATAAAAGNGGTTTAAATACTGTTTAATTTTAAGTTTAATGTTAATAATAGTTAAAATTAAAAATTTAAAGATAGGAAGTTTAATTATTAAATAATTGCTCGTATTTTTTTAGAGGGTAGATTAGAAGAAGATGTGTGGTTGAAAATTAGAATAAATCTGTATAATTGATAGAGTAATTAAGAAATCTTTATTTAATAAAAAGAATTAGGGTTAAAAATGTTAAAAAATATTGATGTTTTTGCGCAAAATGCTCGCATATTGTAATGTATTATAGGAGGGGATATAGTTACCTAACAGTATATATAAAAGGAGAGTAAAAAATGAGATCTGTAGAAGATTTTGAGAATAGGATAAAAAATAAATATGGATTTAGAGGGAGAATAAAAATAAATATTATTTTGGTCTAAATAGAAAAGAAAAGAAAGATAAAATTAACCTTCTAATCCAATAGTAAATAGGTAATATAAATAATTATAAATTTTAGTAAGTTAGAAAAAGGTTGATTATTGAAGTTTAAAATAGTTATTAAAAATAAAAAACTGAATAGAAAAGGCCAGTGAAACTACTAAGGGAAGAAATAAAACCTAAGGGTACTGCCTTTAGAGGGGTAAAATTGGCTGTTTCTTATATAGAATTATTATTGTTAAGTAAGCTAGAATGCGGATGAAAAATAATGTTAAAACATTAAATAGTAAGTATTCTTGACTTATGTTTGTTTATAGTATTAACCATACTCCAATAACTATTGTAAAATGAGATGAATATATAACTTTTTTGATAAAATTAGTAGTAAAGTATCAAATTTTTATTGTTACTTTACTTTTTATGATTGCAGTGTTTATTAGTTTTTACTACTTAAAAAAGAGAGAATCTTTTTCTTTTATGGTGTTAGGAGGTCTGGCTCTTTTAATTTTTTATTGGGCATGCCAGGATGGCATTGATAATATAGCTTTTATACTGAATCATGATGTTAGTATACTTTTTATTATTGCAATAGCTATTAGCTATTGTTATTTAAAAGATGTAAGAGATTTTTATTTAATGATATTTGCTGGCCTGCCTATTTTAATTTTTTATTTAGTATATCCAGCAGAGAATCATGTTATAACCTATATAATGATTCATAATATGACCAAATTTTTTATAATTGCAATAGTTGTTAGTTATTTTGATTTAGGAGGTAAGAGGGCTTTTTCTTTAAGAATATTAGTAAGTCTTCCTGTTTTAATCTTTTATTGAGCACATTATGAAAATAGTAATGTTATAGCTTTTGTAATGAAGTATGACTTTTGCTTATTTTTTATTGTTAATATAATTATTAGTTACTATTGTTTAAAAGACGTTAAGGAGTTTTGTTTAATGATATTAGCAGGTATCCCTGTTTTATTTTTTTATTGGGTATATCAAGAAAATAGTAATTTTATGACTTTTGCAATAAGCCATGATATTCTTAAATTTTTTATCGTTGGAATAGTTGTTAGTTATTACTACTTAAAAAATATTAGAGCTTTATATTTGATGGTGTTAGTTGGTATTCCTATATTACTTTTTTATTGAGTACTTAAAGGGGGTAGTGATATGAAGACTTTTATACTGCACCAATCTTTGCATATTATTTATATCTTTTCGGTATGTAGTGTGGTTTTTTACTTAAGAATTTTTACGGAGTCAAAATTAACAACTGTAGCACTGCTTATTATTCTGTTTATTCAGGTATTTGTTGTAAATCCATTAGTTATGCCTGAATACATAATAACTGCGTCTGATGCTTTCGACCCTTATTGATATGACAAATATCATTTTGCTTGTAGTGATTCTAGCAGATATGATGAACTTAAGCTTTCTAAATCTTTGGTTGGGTCAGAGACGTATAATGCACGTCAGTATTACCACGATTGCATTGCAGATAGACTTATTCCTTCAAATATGCCTTTTGACACTTTTTTGCGTTGTTTACATGGCTCATTTTTACATTGAATAGAGGTGCACAGACCAGGGGTTTTCTTTACTCCTCAAGTTTTTATGCATGATTATTCCTTAATAGTTGCACATGACTACTCAGCATTAGCACAAATTAGACATAAGGACAAGTATTATGTCATTTATTTTCTTGACGCAATTAAAAGTGCCCAAATGTTAGGAATGGTAGAGCAGTTAACTTTTTCATATATTGTTGACCTAGCATCGGTTATGTCAGATAGTCCTCATTCTTATTTTGATCAACTTGAATTTCAAAAAGAGTTAATTAAACAAATAAACCATATTCAACATATACCTATAGAAAATCGTACAGAAGTTAATAAGCTATTAGTTGAATGTCGAGATGCAATAAATCTTATAAACCAAATAGTTAAAAAATAAAATATATGTTATTTTTTTTCATTATTAGTTTTTGATCCTACAATATTTTAAAGGTTACTTTGTTATAATAAGACTAGCATTTTTAGAGCTATTTATACGAAAAAAATACCTTATATGAAGAAAATATTTTATATTATTACCTCCATAAAAAAGGGTGTAATAACCCTTAAAATATTAATTAAGATCACAATATCACGGAACTCTAAAATCTAAAAGTAAATTTTTCGTTTAAGAGTAGCGGTAGCTAAGTTGTTAGGTAGAAAAAGGTTAAAAAGTTTAATCAAAACTTCTTTGACAAAATGCGTTTTATCCGAATGAAATCATTATCTGTTATTAATGCTCATTTAATTGATTACCCTACTCCAGTAGTAGGATATATGAGTTCTTTTGGGTCTCTAAGTGGTTTATGTTTAGTGATTCAAATTGTAACAGGTATTTTATTAGTAGCACATTATACGCCGCATGTTACTTTGGCTTTTACTAGTGTAGAGCACATTATGCGAGATGTAAATGATGGTTGGTTATTTCGTTATTATCATAGTAACGGTGCTTCTATTTTTTTTTTATGCGTTTATTTACATATTAACCAAAATTTTTCATCAGATGCTGACGACTTATTATGATTATCAGGACTTGCACTATATTTAGCTATTATGGCTGCAGCCTTTATGGGGTATATTTTACCTTGAGGACAGATGTCTTTTTGAGGGGCTACAGTTATTACAAATTTATTTGCTGCTATTCCGATGGTTGGCCAAGATATTGCTCAATGATTATGAGGGGGGTTTTCTGTCGATAATCCAACGTTAAATCGCTTTTTTAGCTTTCATTATATGTTACCTTTTATTATCGCCGCCTTAGTAATTCTACATTTAAGCTTATTACACTTAGACGAATCTTCTAATGAAGATGATGAATATGTAGAATTTTATTATTATTATTTTATTAAAGATTTATTTGCTTTTTTTTTATTAATGATTATATTTGCATATTTAGTTTTTTTTAATCCTAATTATTTAAGCCATCCAGATAATTATATTATGGCTTCCATCAGTGTTACCCCAGCACATTTAGTTCCAGAATGGTATTTTTTACCTTTTTATGGGGTATTACGGTCTACACCTGATAAATTTGGAGGATTATTACTTATGTTTGGAACCATTGTTGATTTATTTTTAATTGATACCCTTTTTGACGAAACCGGAGAAGAAGAAGAAGATGTAGAGGCTATTGATTTAGATAGCGACGATATGGATTCAGAGATTGAAGATGATGAAGAAACGGCCAATTTATTAATTTTATTTTTTTTAGGCGGCTCAGACATTGATGAACCATATACAGATTTAGCAACAATTATAACTCTATTACAATTTTTAGAATATTTTGAAATTGATATAGAGGATGAAGATGAGGACTAAATAAATGTATACATTCAATTTTTCATATTTTTTTTATTTTATTTTCACTTTTTTTGTAACTAATTTATTGCTCATTTTAGTAGCAGTAGATTATTTTATTTTAGTGCTTGTTTTTTTAGATTTATTATTATTAACTAATATTTTATTATTTATTATTTATACACTTTTAACAAATAATCCAGTAGGATATTGTAATGCTTTAATTATTTTAGGAGTAGCTGCTGCAGATACTGCAGTAGGTTTAGGTTTATTTATTTTATTTTTTAAAACCACGAATAGTGTTTCTATTAAAGAATAAAAAGTTAGTGATCTGTTAGTAAATGGCTTTAGTGGCGCAATAGCGGCGCAATGGACTTAAAATCCAAAGGATGGGGGTGCAAGTCCCTCCTAGAGTAATTCTCTAAGAGTTTATTTTATGGTTTATTATATTCCAGAGATAGTAAAATGCTGTAATTTTAGTTAATTTTACATATTTAAAAATAATATGTGGGGATAGCTCCCGATCCTGTATGAACGTTCGAGATATTTATAATTCATGACGAGCAGAACGAATAGAAATATATCGTAAGATATTGCATGTTAGTTGCGTAAGGGTAAATAATATATTAGAAAACTACCATATAGTTAAGCATACTATTGTATAAAATCAATATAAAATTCTTAATAAGTAAAAAAAGATTAACGTCGCTAAATGGTGTGCTAATACAAGATTAGGTAGTTGGTGGAGGAATGGTTTACCAAGCCCGCGATCTTTTGCTGGGGTGAGAGCTTCTACAGCTACATTAGAACTGAAAACGGTCTAAACTCGTACGCGGGGCAGCAGAATAGAATTTTGGTCAATGCATGGAAGTGTAAACTGGAAATATCGCATCTGTGAAGACAGGCTTCTGTAAAACAGTTTTTGTGTGTAAAATAATGACCTCAAACAAGAAAAAAGCACCGGTTAAACGTAGTGCCAGCAGCTGCGGGAAGACTAATGGTGTAAGCGTTATACTCATTTATTGGGTGCAAAGGATTTGTAGGCGCTTTACGGAAGTTGGATATTAAATGTTAGAGGACAGTCTTTTAACGCTGTATGCAAAACTTGTAAAGTAAGAATAGAAAAGAAAAACATCGAATTATAAATGTAGCAGTAGAATGCGACGATATTTATAAGAAGACCAAGAGCGAAGGCAGTGTTTTAGATTCTAATTGACGCTGAGGAATGAAAGTTAGAGTATCGAACAGGGGTAGTTATCCTGGTAGTTCTAGCAGTCAACGATGAGAATTATATCTTAGAAAAAAAGGGTTAACTGTTGGTTTGAGACAGAATTCTTGTAAAAATTTTAGGGATAAAAGCTAGCGCGTTAAATTCTCCACCTGGAGACTACACTTGCAAAAGTTAAATTTTAAGGAGATGACGGTCTTTGATCTGAATGAGTGAAGCTTGTTGTTTAATGTGATGATCCGCGCTTAACCTTACCTGTCAAGTGTGGGTTGTTTAAATCTTAATCGGTGTAGAACAAAATAGAACCCATCTACTTTCTAGTGCTGCATGGCTGTCGTCAATTCGTGTTGTTTGATATGTGGACTTAGCTGTCTTCTGAACGAATGTAACCCTTAAGTTTATTATAATTTTAATCTTACGATTTTTATTGATAAATATGCTGCTTAATTTAAGATTATTAGAAATTTTTTTAGAGATTAAAAAAAATGAAAAAATTAGCTTACTACAAGGTGGGTTATAGGCTATGCCTGTAAAGAATTAATTTAGCACATCTAATGCAAATTAGAGGAACAAAAGGTTGAAGTCAAGTCCGTATGGCTAATGATAGGGCTACAGACGTGCTGCAAAGGAATTTACAAAGAGTTATACAAGTTATGATTAAATTAATCTGAAAAAAGTTCCTTAGTTTGGATTAGCTGCTGCAACTCGCAGCTATGAGAAAAGGAATCATTAGTAATCGAATATCAGAAAGGTTCGGTGAAAAAAGGATCTCTTAGACGTACACACCGCCCATCACATTCTGGGAATTGGGTTGGCTTGAAGCTTTGTAGACCTACTAGACTTTATCAGTATGGAAGTTTAGTAATCATAAATACATGCGAAAGTAGATTCGGTCACTGGGATGAAGTTGTAACAAGGTTGCCGTAGTGGAAACTGCTGCAGGATGTTATATTGTATTTTATATTTTAAAAGAGTGTAGTTAGTTATGAATGATAAAAAAAACAAGTGTTGAAGTTGTCTTATATAAAATTACTAGTGTCAAGCAGGCTAGAATGCGGATTAATAATGATGTTAAAACATTAAATAGTAAGTATTCTTGATTTATGTTTGTTTATAGTGTTAATGTTACTCCAATACCTATGGTAAAATGAGATGAATATGTAACTTTTTTCACAAATTGATTAACAACGTATAATATGGGTTTTATTAGTTTATTGTTTATAGTTGGAATAGTGCTAAGTTATTATTATTTAAAAGATAAAAGAGACGCTTATTTAATTATTTGGGCAAGTATTCCTGTTTTAATATTGTCTTGATGGCAAGAGAGCGTTTCTACTTATGGATTAAATCAAATTTTTATAGGTAGCAAGTGCTCAGATATTTCTGCATGAGATGAAGGATATTTAACCTTTTTGTATAACCATGTTAACATAGTTGGCGGTAATGACATGTTATATTTCCGATATTGGGAAAATTGTCAAGTTAATCAAAGATTGGACGCAAGAGTTTATTATAATATTTGTATATCAAATGGGACGATTCCTTGAAATACAAACTTTGGGCATTTTGAGGCATTATTAGAAGAGTCATTTCATACTTGGAAAAAAAATCAGCTCCGAATTCGCCCATATAATCTACGAATATTGATTTCTGATTATACATTATTAATAGTGCATCATTATCCAGAATTTTCTACTGTAAGAAATGAGGAAAAAGATCTTCTAATTTATTTTTTAGAAGAGGCAAAAGATTTTAAAGCAGGGGGGTTAATAGAGTTTCATAGCGGAGAGAATTTTCTTCACAAGGCGCAGGAATTGTTAGGGCCGACTGTTCAGTATGATATAAATTGAGAGCGTTTTGTTAGCCAGCTATTTCAGCAAGCTGAAAAATGTATTGCACAAACGGTTTATAATATTGATCCTAAAGAAGCCCGTAGACTAGGATCTTTATTGAAAAGTGGTTTAGTAGACGTAGCACATTGTGATTTGCTTAGTATAGTTATTAATAACAAAATCCCATATTCATTTAGAATACAACAATGTACTGAAGCAGTTAGTCCACAGTGATATATAAATTATTATTATCTTGATATAGCCAATAATTGCGCTCAAGATGTAGGTTGAAAGTATTGGCGGAGTTGTCATAAACGTGGTTGATTACCTAACGATGTAACTCGTGTAGAATTGGTGGAGATTATAAAACAGTCTTTTGAAGAAATAACACGGAATTTAGTTGAATCGGACGATGGTCAATATTATGTGTGAGTGGAAGACCCTAACGAGCGTCGATTTGAAATTTTTCTTGTGCAACGACATTTGAGAATATTTTATAATATCCAGGATATACCTTTAGATGAGGCTACGTGTTTATCTTTAATTTAATCAAGGAATGGTTAGTAAAGTTAGCGACAGGATGGTGTGATGAAATAAATATGTAAGCCTTAGTTTAATACTGAGATTTTTAGGGACAGTGCGAGCAAAACTCTGCGGTAGCCTAATTTCTAATAGTGTAATGTCGCTAACTTGTAATTGAATACTTATTACAGATATGAATAGTAGAAAATCTACTAATCTTGATCTTGTTTTACAAAGTGCTCAAAATATTGACAGAGATTATTATATTTGAGCCTATAAATTTTTTTTATATTCAGAAAGCGAGTTTACATTCGTTCCACAAAATAAACCATTATTATGAACAAGTTTACTTTTAGTACTTGGGGTTCTAATTATGTATTTAGCGCCCAATAATTTAAATAAATTTTACCCTAGTGTTATGCTAATTATTACCTTTTTAGTATTATTTTCTTTTCATAACTTTTTTACAATTAAATATAAAGATGATTCAAATTTTATGCAAGCAATTTTATTTCTATTAGAGTGAGAAGTTTCAAAAGTGTCTGTTTCTTTTGCCTTTGGTTTAGATGGACTAAATATCCTTTTTATTGGATTGACTGTAGGATTATTTCCAATTTTCGTTATAAGTACTATTAGAATAATTACTAGTAGTAAATCGAAATTTTTATTTTTAAATTTATTAATTATTGAATCTATCTTAGTATGGACCTTTACTAGTACAGACTTATTATTATTTACTTGTTTTTTTGAAAGTTTATTAATGCCAATGATGTTTATTATTATTTTATATGGAACTCGGGATAGACGAATTAAGGCCTTGACTTATTTTTTTATGTATACTCTATTAGGTTCCGTTTTTTTAATTACGGGTTTATTCTTATTATTTACTGAAGCGCGTACTTTTGCTTTTGGGTCACTTTCAACACCATATTGGGGTACTGTAACAAAGCAACAGATTTTATGAGTTTTATTATTTTTAACATTTGCTATTAAAATCCCTATGGTTCCATTTCATTTATGATTATTAGAGGCACATGTAGAAGCCCCTACTGTGGGTTCTATGGTTTTAGCGGGGCTCTTATTAAAATTAGGTGCGTACGGTATGTTACGATTTTTATTTGTTTTAGAAGCTGCTAAAATCACCTTAGTGCCGATTGCTAGTGCATTAGCCGTCATTAGTATTTTTACAGCGTCATTAAGTGCCCTTCGTCAAATCGATATGAAACGCATTATTGCTTATTCATCTATTGCGCATATGAATTTTGCCTTATTAGGTTTTTTTTCTGGGGTAATTTATGGTATGGTTGGTGGAACTTTATTAATGATTAGTCATGGTATTGTTTCGTCTGCCCTATTTGCACTTATTGGGGTTTTATATGATAGATATGGAAGCCGTTCTGTTTTATATTATGGAGGATTAGTAACAAGTATGCCATTATTTTCTTTTTTTTTTTTTATGTTTAGTATTTCTAATTTTAGCTTTCCAGGAACTAGTAATTTTATTGGAGAATTATTAGTTTTACTAGGGTTAGGAGTATCTTCTTCAAAAACAATATTAATTTTAGGGGCAATTAGTACATTTTTTGGATTAGTTTATTCTATTATATTATATAATAGAGTGGTTTTTGGTAATAAAAAAGCTGGTTTTATTCAGGGTTTAAAAGATTTAACCCGACATGAAACTGCCTTTTTAAGTATTTTATTAATTTTTAACATGATAATTGGCTTAGCACCAAATATGTTTATTATTCCTACATTAGCCACATTACAAAGTGTTTCATTAGGGGGAGTTCCTTGCTCGGATATTTCCGCATGGGATGTAGATTTTATTCATTTTTTTTATACGGAACCTACGATCCCTATGCATTTAACTACCCCTGATTTCTATGAGCGGTTTCATACTTGTTGTAACCTGTTTCAAATTTACGATGCAAAATATTTTTATGAGGATTGTATTATGGAAGGTATTATTGACGAGCATGTTTCGTTTAGAAATTTTTCATTAGTATTAGAATTATCGTTTTTAAATTGGGTGGAGCATTGACGAGAGATTGAGCATTATGCCCTTGAAGGATTTATGCACGATTATTCCTTATTAGTAGCACATGAATATCCAGCAATTGCACATTTTGGGCATGAAGAGAAAAATTTTTTAATTTATTTCCTTCAAATGGCTAGAGAGATTACACCAGGATATGAACACATGACTCTACAAACCTGTGTTGATTATGCTTCTCTTTTTTCAGGTTGTGTTCATTCTGATTTCGGTCAAAATGAATTTCTGGCGGAAGTAATAAAGCAAGCGGAGAAATGTATTGTAGAAGAAGCTCGTATTCATCGTTCTCTAGAATCTTTTAAACTAGCAGCTGAATTAGAGGATGCTCTTTTAAACATGCTAAAACATAAGAAGGTATGTCTTGATTGTAAGTAAGATTTGGTTTATTTGATAGCTTTTGGTTATAAAAATAGAAAATTAGTTGCTAGTTAATAAAGCCGTAAAAACGGTGGGTTAGAAATAGGTTAGATGGAAAAAATTATTTGAGCGCGGCCAGAGGATATTGTACAAAAATGAAACTTGGAGCAAAAAAACATGAATAATAGTAAAGCGCCTGTTTTGTTAATAAAAAAAATTAAAAAGGCTAAAGTAAAAAAAAAGGGGCGTAAATCTAAAGTAAAGAATGGGGTCCCGGTATTAAAAAAAAACAATCAAAGTTTTATATTAAATAAAAAAAGAGCTCCCAGTAATGTAGATCTTTACTCTACTAAGGGAATTATATTTTATAAAATAAATAATTTAATTAAACAGTATTCTATGACAAACAATCTTGAACAGAAGACTTTTTTAAAACTGCCTTTAAAAGCATATGATAAAGTTTTTTATTATTATAAATTACAAACACCTATAAATATGTATGCTCATAAAGCTTTTATTTTATTAGAAATGCAATTAAATGCTAGTCTAATTCGAGCTAAATTAGTGCCCTACTTATTTATGGCTAGGGATTTTTGTTTTTATCGTTTGGTAAAGGTGAATGAGCTTATTGCTAGAAATCCACATCAAGTAGTTGGGTTATATGATACTATTAACGTACCTATTTATTTATATAATTATATGTATTACCGACAATATCGAGTCCAATATTATCCTGCAAATATTACTCGGTTTTTTAAGCATTATTGGTCTCATTTTACTAATTATGCAAGTAATAAAGTTTGGCTTTTAACGAATTTTGTTGCTAGTGATATTACAGCGACTGCTATTATTTTTGAATTTCCTAATATCGGGTTATATATGGGGCCATTTCGTAGATTTACAAAATTATATTATCGAAATCAACCTTATGCTCCAACAGGCAAGCATAAGCATTTAAATTTTAGCCATACAGTTTTAAAATTAAAATTATTTGAATACGCTTCTTTTTATCGTTAAAGATACATTAGTATGTAACTTAGAAGGAAAAGTAGAATCGTGCTTTAGTAGCTTAATAGAAAAGCAGTAGTCTTAGAAGCTAAAGAGTAAGGGTGCAAGTCCCTTCTAAAGTAAAAATGAAATTTATAAAACGAAATCAAGATCAAGAAAAAGTACACCCTGCACTTGTGAATGTTGAAAAAAAAAAAATAGTAACGTATCTGGGCAAAAAACATGAAAAAAAAGTAATTAATTTTAGCGGGTTTATTGCTAAATTTAAACAGGCATTAAAGAATCACGATAGTTATTTTATTTATTTTGCGAACCAGAAATTATTAGCATTTCTAGAATTATTACAACGGCATGGATTAATCCATTTTTTTTTTATTGTTCCTAAAAAAGCACAAGAAAAAATAACTATGATTCCATTATCTCAAGATTTTGATAACCGTATTCTAGTTGTTTATTTAAAACAATCGACTAAACATGGGCCTGCATTACGTGATATTAAAGTAATTAGTGTACCAAGTCGAAGGATTAGCGTTAAGTATGAGCAATTAATGGCTCAAAATCTAAAAATGGGGATTTTTGGATTATATGTTTTAAATACCTCTCAAGGGTTATTAACACATACAGAAGCTTTACAGAAAGGTATTGGAGGAGAATTAGTCTGTGAAATATTATAAATAAATGGTTACTTTTAAGCAAGCAGCAGTAAAAAAAGCACGTATTCGAAAACGTGTAAAAAATAAACGTTTATCTTTAAATCGTTGCCCACAAAAACGGGGGACTTGTATTAAAGTTCATATTTTAACACCTAAAAAACCTTGTTCTGCGAGACGAGCGATGACTCGTGTAAAATTAACAAATAAAAAAGTAGTAACATGTCATATTCCAGGAGTAGGCCATAATTTAAAAAAATTTTCTAGTGTTTTAGTTCGTGGTGGTAGACCCAATGATTTACCTGCAGTAAAATATAAAGTTATTAGAGGGGCTAAGCGGACGGATTTACATCCGGTTTATAAAAGAAAAAGTGCGAGATCCAAATATGGAGTAAAAAATCCAGGGCGTTTTCATCGTATTCGTTTAACACGGGGGGAAGGTCAAAAAATTTATTATAACTTTGGATAATTATTAAATTTTATAATTATAAAAAAGAAAATCTATATTAATTGGTGCAATAATGTCATAGAGACAGAATAACTGTAATGAAGCAATAAAGTTTTTGGTATCGGTCTAGTTATAAAATGAAAATGAAATAACAAAATATTTAAATAAATGAAACATCTTATTATTTAAAAGAAAAGAAATCAAAAGAGATTCAAGTAGTAGTGGTGAGCGATCCTTGATGAAGTTAATAATAAGGAATGCGGATCGGTAGTATTTTAAAGAATACATAAAGTCGGGTAGTAATCCTCCTGCCTTCTTATAACCTTATTAGTTAGTTAGACCAGTTAGTAGATATTGGTTGAATACATTAGTACCACCTGCTAAACTTCAATACATTACAATTAAATTATAGTGAAAAGTACTGCGAAGGAAAGATGAAAGAAAGGTCTTCAAAGCACTGGTTTGAAATGTAATGAATTTTTTATAATAAAAATCAATTTTTAATTACAGGATAATTATTTTGTACCTTTTGTATAATGGGTTAGCAAGTAAAATATTAATGCAATTGAACTGAATTTACAAGAGATAGCATAGCCAATAATAGATTGGGTGTACGTTAGTAAATGGTTAAACAGGGTTTTACATACATATTTAAAAATCGAATCGCTCAAACTATTGGTGTAATTAAAACAAGAAAAAAAGTACGTAAACCTGATATGACTCTACCAATGTTAATGTCTGAAATCCAAAAAATAACTTGTAATCCTCCATCTTTAAATTGGACAGTCTTTATAAATAGCTTTTTTAATAAAGAGTGAGACCTATATGAAGATAGTAAGTCTTGGAAAATGTATTGACATGAGATGGAGCTTATAAATATACAAACTTGACGTGAAATATTAATTAAATCGGTTGACATAAGGAAGAAATTGAAGAAAAAAAAGTCTAGCCATGATGAAAGAAGAAGTAAACTTAAAGAAATAAATGCTAGACGTTATGAAAGAATGACTAGATGTAATTACCTTCGTAAAAAAAATACGATCGATAAATTTACCTTATTCGCTTTACTACGTAATGATGAACCAGTCTCTTTTAAAGGTAAAAAAAATTTAGTACTATTCACTAATCCTAGAATAAAACTAATAGTTGAGTTAAATACGTGATTAGAAAATAAAAGTCAGATTACAGAAGAGAAAAGGGCACAGTTTCTTTTTATGATTTGTAATATTCATAAGCCCCTTAAATTTTTAATAACTCAGTTACATATAGAAACGGAATTATCTATTGTAAAATGAAAGGCTTCATATGCGTCTGTCCTAGTTTTTGCGCAACTGCCTGATAATACACAAAAGTCAGTAGAAGAGGCAAAAATGGCACAAGAGAGAGAAAAATTGGAAAAGCAATTTAAGAACAGAGCCTCACGATATATTATTCTTGATAATAATGAGGTCGCCCCTACTGAAGAAGCTTTATTCTTTCCCAAAACAGATGAACTAGTGATTGGCCAACGGTTAACTGATGATTCGGATAAAAAACGTACAAAATACCAGTCTGTTCCGTATTGATTTCCGCGATCTCAAGAAGATAAAGAAAAAGGAATTCGCCCGTTTGTTAAAAACGTTTTAAATATAAGGGAAGTATTAGCACACAAGGAATGCATTCGTGTTAAAGAATTAAGTTTCAACGAAAAACAAAATGCAATTAAGAGATTCAATGATGGGGCTACTTTATATGAATCACAAGGTCGATTTATTATTTTTATTTTAAAGGTATTTAATAAATCACCGGATATTTTTTTATTAAATTATGTTCATCACCTTCCAAAAACAAAAGAACAATTAGCCGATGAAAAACAATTTAAGTTAGAATATGAACAAAAAGCACGACAAGATTATAAAACAGCCAAGACTCCAGAACAGAAAAAAGCAGCTCAGTTAGCATTTAAACAGGCAGGTATTTTAGGACGTCAAACAGCAGCTAAGAAAATGAAGAAAAGAGCAATGAAGTTAAGCGAGCAACGATTCCAGAAGAAGAAGGAGATCGTACGTCTAAAAAAAGAGAGATTGGCACATAAAAAGTTAGTACGGGAATTCGTAACTAAGATGGAACAATTTTTGGGATCAGCGCCTCCAGCCTACCGAGTATTATGTAATACATTAGGGGATAAATTTAAAAAAAAACAATTATATAAAGCGACTAGATGAATCGCTCTTAAAGAAAAACAACGCTATCTTTTTAAAAAGCGCGTTGCAGTTTCTGTTTATCATCGACCTGAAAAACGTCGAAAAATGCGTAAGTCTTTTAATAATAGAACATATTTTTCATTAAACGCTTGGTTTACAAAATACCAAGTATGGCGCCGTAAAATTAAATGACGCTCTAGACCACGTCAGTGATCTTGACTTGAACGCGCAATGAGTACACTTACGCGATATAGAACGTTTAGTAACAAAAAAGTTTGAGCGCGTCGATTAAAAAAATTAACGTATTGACAATTTGTAAAGAAAGAGTATCCACAACCTCGTATGTATATGGGAGTCCATTCTTGATGGCGCGTTTATCCTTGGTATTATAAAGGGGGTTTATTTTCTAAGCCATTAAGAAAGCGTTTTGTACCTCTATTAGGTTCTTTGCGCTATACATCTAAAAGAGTATATCAATATGTAAAAAATGCTGGTATGAAGCAAAATCTTTTATTCTATAAAAAAATAAAACGAGTAAAACAGATGAAACATATAGTTACTACATTTTTCAAAAAAAAATGTTTAACAGTTCATCGCTTTGTAGTAAATGGTTTTTTACCGAATGTTGTAATATTTAAGGGATATTCTGTCAAAAAAAATCAATGAACATTACCTGCGGAGTATACTGTAGATTATGGGTCTTTTAGTTTAGATTTTAATTGACGACAAGCATGGGCTGCTTTAGATTTTAATGAGTTTTTTAAAAATACTCAAGTTCCAGGGCGTCTAATTAATTTAATTGCTTTGGATGTTTATGCTCACTATATTACTAATATGCAAGGTGCTTATAATGGTTTTGCCACAGTGTTAGATCTTAAAAATCAAAAATTTGATGAGCATGCTCGTATGTTATCTAAGTACTCTGATTTATTAGAACGTTATTATCAAATGGTATATACTCGAAAAGTAGCAAAAAATATTCCCGCATCTACGGCAATGTATTGAATTAGAGAGTATATACGATTAACTGACGATAGTGGTAGAGGAATTCAAGCGTGAAATAGATTTAAGACTGTTGAATTGCATTTTAAACCTGCAGCAACAGATGTTTTTATTCCAGCACGTAAAAAAAAAAGTGTATTTCGCTTAAAAATTTTGTTTGACCGATTGTTTGTTTGGTTATACGCACAATCCAATGTTCGGTATGCTTTAGCAAGTCCAATCCGTAAAAAAGAATTACAAAATTATCTAGTTAATACACAGTTTCTTTATAAAAAAAAATTTAAAGTTAAGTTTTCATCTAGATAATAGACATAAACGTTTGATATTGGTAGTTAATGTAATAGGAGAATATTAATAATAATGTGTAGGGTGGTGAAATAGTATCACACCGGGCTCATTCCCCAGAATTCTTGGTGCAAATCCAGGCCCTGCTATGTATTGAGAAAAATTCTACTTTAGTAAGTTCAATTTATAAAAAAGTTACAGTATTAAAGAATTTAATATAAAGTTTCTTTATAAAAATTATAAAGTTAAGTTTTCATTCAGATAATAGGTATAAAAATTTGATATTAGTATTTAATGTAATAAGAGAATATTAACAATGATATGTAGGGTGGTGAAATAGTATCACACCGGGCTCATTCCCCAGAATTCTTGGTGCAAATCCAGGCCCTGCTAATGTATTTAGAAAAATTCTACTTTAGTAAGTTCAATTTATAAAAATTATAAAGTTAAGTTTTCATTCAGATAATAGGTATAAAAATTTGATATTAGTAGTTAATGTAATAAAAGAATATTAACAATGATGTGTAGGGTGGTGAAATAGTATCACACCGGGCTCATTCCCCAGAATTCTTGGTGCAAATCCAGGCCCTGCTATAAATTAAGAAAAGTTATAGTTTTGTTAGAAATAGGGTAGTGCGTTAGTTTGTACTCTGCTATTTAATTAATTATAATAGGTGGAATACTCCTAGATTTATAATTTAATGGTATTATTGTTTAATAAATTACAAATTATATTCATGAATTTTAGTCTTTTTATTATGTTATTATCATTGGTATTAATTATTATTCAAAAAAATCCTGTATATGCGGTTTTTAGTTTTATTATAACTGCCTTAGCTACATTTAGTTTTTTATTATTAATTGGTGCTGAATTTTTTGCATTATTAATTTTAATTATTTATACAGGTGTTATTACAGTTTTATTTTTATTTGTTGTTATTATGTATAATTTACGTGAAATTCAATTACAAAAATCTGCAACCGCTGTTTTAGCCGACCCTTTAATTTTACCTATTAGTAGTAAAATTTTTTGGGCCAATAAAATTTGTTTTAATGCGGCACACCCATTATTAATTCAGACTGTGCCTCTATGTTCTAAAACATTATATACTTTAGATGTTGTCCATTTTATTGCATTATTTAATAACCACTATTTAGCATTCCTATTATGTGGGTTATTAATTTTTATTGCAATGATTGGTTCTATTGTAATTACTTATCCATTTTATAAATACCAACACTAAATGTTATTACCTATTTTTTTACCTTTGTTTAATTTTTTGTCTTTAGCTATATTTGGTCGTTTTATTGGAAAAACAGGAGCTATTTATATCACATTATATAATATGCTTTTACTGGTTTTTTTAAATGTGAAATTATTATATTTTATTTGACAATTTAATACTACTTATTATATTACTATAAAATCATGAATCAGAGTATTAACTTTAGAGGTTAATTGGGAATTTATTTTAGATCCACTAGCTGTTACAATGTTAGTAATGGTTAGTATGATTTCAATAGTAGTACATGTCTACTCCTTTTCTTATATGAAAAATGATCCACATTTTATTCGATTTATTAGTTATTTATCCCTGTTTACATTTTTTATGTTTATTTTAGTAACTGCAAGTAATTTTGTACAATTATTTTTAGGATGAGAAGGCGTTGGAATTTGTTCATATTTATTAATTAATTTCTGGTTTACACGGGTTCAAGCTAATAAAGCCGCGATTAAAGCTTTATTAATGAATAGAGTTGGAGATATCGGCTTTTTAATTGGGACTGTCTTAACCTTTGCATTATTTCAAACATTAGACTTTACGGTTCTAACCCATCTTGCAATTGAAAAAGTTATTGAACAGCCTTATTGGTTAATTACAGAACACTTTTCACTTTTATATATTGATGTAATTTGTTTTTTTTTTTTTATTGGTGTTATTGGTAAATCTGCTCAATTAGGATTACATACGTGATTACCTGCTGCCATGGAAGGACCTACTCCTGTTTCAGCATTAATTCATGCTGCTACAATGGTAACTGCAGGAATTTTTTTATTAATTCGTTGTTCTTTTTTATTTGAAATAAGTACTAATATTCGAACTTTAATTATTATTGTTGGGGCAGTCACTGCTTTAGTATCTGCGTTAACAGCTATTTTTTTATATGATATTAAAAAAATTATTGCATATTCTACTTGTAGTCAATTAGGTTATATGGCAGTGGCATGTGGGTTTTCACAATATTCGTTAGGGTTATTTCATTTAATTAACCATGCTTTTTTTAAAGCGTTATTATTTTTAACTGCGGGTGCAATTATTCATAGTTTTAATAATGAACAGGATATTCGAAAGTTAAGCGGGATAGCAACACGTATGCCATTGATTCATTGTGCTATTTTAATTGGAAATATTGCAATTATGGGGTTACCGTTTTTATCTGGCTTTTATTCAAAAGATTTAATTATTGAAATTACCTATTTACAAGGATTTGATATTGCCCAAAGTTTTAATTTGAATTTTATTTTTAGTATCATTTTAGTAGCCACAGTCTGCACTGGAGTTTATTCATTACGTTTATATTATTATTTATTTTTACGACAAGGGTGTGTTCATAGTTCTACCTTACTAGGACCTGGACCAACACAACCATTTTTTATTCAATTATCATTAGTTTTTTTAATGTTAGGTAGTATTTTTAGTGGTTATTTATTAAGTGATATTTTTTCTACAACAATGGATTTTTACACTTTTGGTATGAATGCTGAAAATGATAATAACAGTACGTTTCTGGAAAATGAGTTTTTACCTTGATATATCAAATTAGCTCCTTTATTTTGTAATTTATTAGTCCTTTTTATTTTTATTTTATTTATCACATGGTATCAAAATGGAATTATTCCTCAATTTACCCAAGTATTAGTAGCGCATTTAAGTGCAGAAAATCGCGCTCAATTTGAAAAGCGCTATTGGTTTGGATCATTTTATACTACTATAACTTATAAATTTAACACACGTTTTGGTGGGTTAATTCAGTTATTTCAAAATAATTTTTATTTTAATGAAGTATATAATTATTTGGCATTTTTAAATTTTAATTATTATTATCATAATATTTTTATTAATTTTGATAAAGGGGTTTTAGAATTTTTTGGTCCAGTAGGCTTGTCTCGGTTATATTATTGGGTCACAACACATTCTGTTGTGGTTTATAAACGTAGCTTAACTTCACAATTAATTTTTATTTATAATACTATTTTAGTTTATTTTTATATTTTAGAATACTTTTTTATGTAAGAGAAAATATATTTTATAATATTAGGTAAACCGGATTTTAAAAGGTGAATAGCTTAATAGTAGAGCTGCAGTCTTCAAAACTGTTGATATCGGTGCAAGTCCGGTTTCGCCTGATTGCTGAAATACCGTTAAAAGGTAAATAGCTCAATAGTAGAGTAATGTTCTCCAAAAACATTGATATCGGTGCAAGTCCGATTTTACCTGTTAAGGATTATGTCAGAAAAATAGTCTTGAGCGATCGTTCAATTAGTAGGACCTTCGGCTTTGAACCGAATAATGAAGGTGCAATTCCTTCTCGCCCAAATTAAAAGTAATTTCTATAAAAGAATGCCCTAATAGCTTAATTAGCAAAGTTTCCGACTTATAAGCGAGAAGATATAGGTGCAAATCCTATTTAGGGCATGTAAGAAATTTACTTTGTATGGTAGTGAAATTAGTATCACGTAAAAATTTTAAGTTCTTTGGTGCAAATCCAAAGCCATACACAATGCAATATTTTGAACCGTTAGTAGCGTTGTTTATTCATTTTACTTTAAGTGTGGGATTATGTTTAATAATTCTAGTGCTTGTTTATGTGTTCCAGAACCCCAGACCAAATAGTGAAAAAAATATGGCTTATGAATGCGGATTTAAGCCTTTTGATTTTACTTATTACCCTTTTGATGTACAATTTTATCGCGTTGGTATTTTATTTTTGTTATTTGATGTCGAAATTATGTTTTTTTTCCCATGAGTATTAAATTTCTATCAAATTACTATTTATGGACATGCTGCTATTTTAAGTTTTATTGTCTTATTGTTATTAGGCTTCATTTATGAATTAAAAAGTGGGGCACTTGTTTGATATCCACAACCTTGAACAACATTAATTAAAAACGAATGAACCAAAATTTAAATCCGCATTCATTTCAGTTTTTAACTAAAGTAAATAATTGACTTTCTGATACTTTCAGTTCTACGCCGCAATTTATTGTTTCTTCTTCTTTTAGTAATTTATATCCAGAAGTTGGGCTATTGTTGGTTATTTTTGGGGGGTTTTTTTTTTATTTATATAAGCAAGATAAAACATCCGCAGTTTTATCTTTTTTTAAATCTTTAATTAATAGTTTTATATTATACAGCATAGTCATTAGTGTTAATTTTTTTGTAGTTAAAAATAGCATTACATGCATTTTATTAATGGAAGGTACATTATTAAATCACCCTAGCTTAATTATTGGCAAATTAGTACTTTCTCTTTTAGGGGTTTTATTTTTAAGTGCTGCTTATTTAGACGCCGCACATAATAAATTTACAGCTATTGAATTACCTTTTTTATTAGGTATTATATTATGGCTTTTTATCTTTAGTTTATACTGTTTTAATTTTATTGTTTTATTTTTATTAATGGAAGCTATTACGTTATTAGTAGTAGTTAGTAATACCTTATATTTTGTATTTACAGGTCCCAAATTAATTAAACCTTTAATTCAATTTTTTATCTTAAACTTGTTAATGTCTACTTTTTATTTATTAGGTGTTGCTTTATTACTATATGTTGTTCCTGATGCGGGCGCTTATACGTTATCTTATGGAAATATTTGGAATGCTTTCCAAAGCTTATGTCAGGATACGGTATTGGGTGTAGCGCTAGAGATGTCAGCCTTTTTAATGTATTTTAAATTAACGATTAGTTTTATGTTAATTACATTTGTATTTAAATTAACATTAGCTCCTTTTTCTATTTGGGTTGTTAGTGTTTATTCTAATTTACCTTTTTTATTTTTATTTTTAATTATGACCATTTATAAAATTGTTTATGCACTTTTATTTTTACGCTTATTTGTAAATGTTTTAGGATATATCGATGTATTACATGTATTTTGACAAAATGTAATCTTTTTATTTGTAGTACCTTCTATGTTTGTTGGTTGCTTAGCTTACAGATCTCAAGATTTAAAAACTATTTTAGCTTATACTACCATTTCACAAATGGGCTATGTTGTTGGAGGTTTCATGGTAGCTAATGTTGATGCAATTAAATTTGCATTAATTTATTTATTCGTATATAGTTTACAAATAATTGGTATTTTTATTATTTTTTTAGTATTACAATCTAAATATAATTTTACTCATTTAAATCAGTTATTTTTGGTTAAAAAGTATAATAAATTGTACTATTATATTTTAATTACTATTTTCTTTTCGTTAGCAGGAATTCCACCGTTAAGTGGGTTTTTTACAAAATTTTTTTTATTTTTACATATTTATGATTCAGGATTTTTTGTGATTGCAATTTTAGGGTTAATTTCTGGGTTTATTATGTCATTAATTTACTTACAAATCGTATTACAATTAATTGTTATTAAACCTTCTCATACAGAGATCATGCAGTTTGAGCACTCAAAAAAAGTATTAACTACAGGAACAAGTACTATGACATATAACCGGATTGTTTATAGTTTACATTGCTTTTTAGTAGGCTTATATATCTTTAATTTTAGTTTTATTTTTATTTTACCAAAAGTTGAATATATTTCAGAAGTTTTTGTATATGGGTTTATTTTTTTTATTATAACGTTAGTTATCGGTAAATGGATAATTTAGTTTTAAAAACATATAGAGCTGTAGAATTAAAAGCACCAGGTATTATTGAGCGTACTAGTGTGAAGGAACCAGTAATTACTGGAGTATTAGCTGTTGATTCTATGATCCCTATTGGAAGAGGCCAAAGAGAATTAATTATTGGTGATCGTGGGATTGGAAAAACCGCTATTGCATTAGATACCATTGCAAATCAGTATCATCAAAATGAGCGTGATCCAAAAAATAAATTATATTGTATTTATGTAGCTGTTGGCCAAAAAAGATCTTCTATTATTCAAATTATTAATCGACTAGAAACGGAACAAGCATTACAATACACTACTATTGTAGCAGCTACGTCATCAGACTCTGCAACTTTACAATATTTAGCCCCATATACTGGATGTACCATCGGAGAATTTTTTAGAGATAATGGAATGCATGCTTTAATTATTTATGACGATTTATCAAAACAAGCAGTAGCTTATCGTCAAATGTCACTTTTATTACGTAGACCACCTGGTCGTGAAGCATATCCAGGAGACATTTTCTATTTACATTCTCGTTTATTAGAAAGAGCAGCAAAAATGCATGCTAATTTTGGATACGGATCATTAACGGCACTACCTATTATTGAAACTCAAGCCGGGGACGTTTCTGCATATATTCCAACGAATGTTATTTCTATCACTGATGGCCAAATTTTTTTAGAAACAGCATTATTTAATCAAGGACAAAGACCTGCAGTAAATGTTGGACTTTCTGTAAGTCGTGTCGGTTCTGCTGCACAAGTTAAATTAATGAAACGTATTGCTGGACGTTTACGATTAGATATTGCACAGTATCGTGAAGCAGCTGTTTTTTTATCATTTAGCTCGGATGCTTTAAATGACGAAGTTGTAGAAGTTTTAAAACGTGGAACCGTTTTAATGCAAATTTTAAAACAACCAATGTTTAAGTATTTAACATTAGTACAAGAAATCGTAGTATTATATGGTGCTTTAAATAACCATTTTGATGTTTTTGGTACTAAATTATATGAGATTTATACTTACAAACGTTTAATTACTAATATCTTAGCATTAGGAGAAACCGCTTATTTTAATACAGAAACTTTAACTGAAATTATTTATAACACTGTAGACACTTATACTTTTCGTATGTTTCAAGAAGAAGTAAATATTTTTTTAACAAGTGTCCGAACCTTAATTCTTTTAACTCCAACAGTTAATCAAGTTCCTTTATAAATTAAGGTTAGTAAATGGTATTACTTTGTTAGTTCAGTAGCAGAATGCCTGCCCTTCAAGCAGGAGACAAAGGTGCGATTCCTTTACAGAGTA